GCTCTGTTATGAAATCAAGCGGCAGACAGACTCATTTGGTCGGTATTCCCTAATGACTGGTTTTAGGAGATTAGGGTCCCCCTTATATTCTCTACCCATCTGCGGGGGGTTTCCGTATCCGTCTCCGCGGAGATCTCCAGATCGTAAGACATTATCGCCTTCGCGGCACTGGACTAGATTTCCGTCATTTCCGGAAAGTGCACGGACAGCCGCCCTTTCCCCTTTTCACAATGTTCGTGCAGTTGCTCACGAATTCAAGTTTGAATGTCCCTTCGAAGTCCCGCACGCTCTTTTTGATCGGGAGCGGGGTGGGCAACTTCAGTCGGTGCTGGCGCCTGCGGCAGCGCCTCTGGAGCCGCCCCCCGTTCTGGAGCCAGCGGGTTCTGAATGACCTCCCTCTCACGGTTAAAAAAGTGGTTAACCATCTCGAAGAAATCCATATCGTCCATCCGAATTGTCTCCATTACAGCCAACTCCCCTGTCTCTTTCCCTATCGAAAAACTAGCCTGACTCTCCATCTCCATTTTTTCTAGAAATGCTAACCAAGTGACACACTGGGGCCATGGGTCATGAAAGAGGTTGGCCCCCATCCTCCTTAACTATGTATGGCCAATGAACTCCTCGCTTTAGTCCGTTCGTTTTTTTCCTTCTTTGGGCTCGGGTCGATAGTCGCCGTGGTAGTAATGTCCCGGAGCCCGGCTACCGACCCGAGGCGCCGATCGGGAAAGTCATAAAGGGACGTTGAACGTAATTCGTCAAGGGCGTTACCACAAGAGGCTTGGCAATTCAAGTGAAAGTTTCTTAGACTAGTCCCAGCGGGGAAACTTACTTCCGAGAGAGCTGCTTTCGCCTCGGTAATTCCCTAACGAGAACGAGAGAGAGCCGATGCAAAAGTAGCCCTTGACGCGAGGGAACGCCAGACAGACTGACCTCTGCTAACTACGTTTTATATAGACTGGAAGCTAGAGAGAGACTAAGGTATAGTGCCGCTACCAGAGAAGGCTCTTTCATGCTAGGCGTCCAGACCCACTACGCCCGAGCCGCCTCCCCGTCACACTTGCTATATCCACTAAGGCTTCATCCCACTTCATCCTACCAACTATACCTGATATAAAGCCGCTCTATAACAATTCAAGACAACAAGAAAGCAAGAAAAGGATAGCGATCGATTTGGGAGCGTCACGGGGGAGGAAGATCGAAAGGTAACCTATGAGACCGGGGAGTTATGCTTTTTCTCCCGCCTCAGCTTCGCGGATGGGAGGAGTGCGAGAGCTGAGCCCGCACGCTCTATGCTTTTCCCCAGCCTTCCCTCCAGTAAAAAATTAGTTCGTACCCCCTGTGTCTAGGGATTCCTGGGGCATGAGTTAAGCATATAGTGGATTTATCTTTCTTTCGATTGAGCGTCGGTACTTTTTGAGTCTCTCTCCGTAGGCGTGCAAAACAACAGAGCCACTGCTCTTCGGGGCGGTGAAGTGGACAATCCCTTATTCCAGCTTTAGAGGAGCATCTTTGCATGAATCAATACTAAGTCCTCAGCCCGTATGAAGTCCTTCGATTTCGGAGATTAGAGCAGAATAACTCCGTAACGGCGGGGAAGGCTTTCGCCTCGAATCCAAACGATTTATCGTCTTCTCTTAAGAGATTTCTAGTTAGGACTTGATCGAGGGATCAATTTTCTCCGGAACATAAAGTAACAAGACCAGAACCCCGTGTGGACTATGAACCAACAAAAAAAAGAGCGTCAGCTCCAAAAAAAGGATTGTTTGCATTACTAAAATGTACAAATTTTTTACTCTGAGATCTATTCCAACATTTCCGGAAGAAACCATTAAGCTTTGGTTGAAAGATGCAACGTACATCAAAGATTATCTCTTCAGATTCGTTAATATGTGGATTCCGTTTCCGAATCTTCCGATCTCTTTTTTTCAAGACTACTACTATTGCTAACGTAGTAGGCAAAGTGCTATTAATCGGATGGTCCGACCCCCATCTCGACCCGGTGTCGCAAGGGTATGCGTTGAGGTGGATCTTCTCAAGAAAAAGCCTAATATAATAGGGTCTGGTTAGGCATGGGAAAAACGAAGGAAGATGGCAGAAAATCGTCTATGAGAAAGACCCCACGGAACGATATTGTACGTCTTGTTCCAAACAAGGTTATTAAAAGTAAAACTTCAAACTTCGTTCGAAAAAGTAAAGTACAACTGATGCAGCCAACAAAGAGAAGTCCAACCAGCAGCCGTCAGCTCCTAACTCTAATGCCTATAGGAAAAAATCTTCACAAGGTCAAGGAGGAAAAGCTCCCCCACGTCAAGTCTACAGGCCAACGGGCAAGACCATCCAATCATCTTTTGAGAATACATATAATCTTCCAAACAAGACTGCGGACAATCAGACGGAGCAGAATCTTTTTCTTTTAATAAAAAGACTTCTCAGCACATACAGATTTCTGCCGATCCTTCAACCAGTACTGCTTCTCATGATTCTCAGTTGAGGGTGGATTCTTCTCATCAGGTAATAGTAGATGCCATTGACTCATCTTTGGCTGCTAACAATTCCAATGTTGATAATTCTAGTATTCAGGCTATGCTATTATGCCTATTTTCTCTCAGCCTGATCATGAACTCATAAACAAGATGGAGTCTAATATATCCCTTGTTTGACTTAAATCCAAAGATGATGCTAACGTTCCAAAGGAACAAGCTGCTCAGACTAAGGGATACTTATAGGACTCTGAACCTATGAGAGAAGCAAACACTTCTTTGCTTTGCAGGAATTTTTTTTTTTTTTTTTTTTTTTCTTTTTTTTTTCTTTCTTCGGGTAAGAACATGCAAGCAGAAGCTCGGGCGTTAATCACTGGCTTGGATCTTGCCTCCCAATTAGGCATACCCCTCTCATGTATGGAACTTGACGCTCAAGTCTTGTTGCATTTCATTCATACAGGGAGCTCCCCTTGGAACTTGGTATATTTGACGCGATCATGCAAGTCTCTCTTATCTCCTTCATGCAATCTTTCCCGCATCTTGCGAGAAGGGAACAAAGTAGCAGATTCGCTGGCATCCTTTGCTCACGCTCATAGGGACAGCATGGTGTTCTACTCAGAAGATCAGTTTCCCACTTGCTGCAAAAGTCATCTGCTTCATGATGCTTTGGGCTTATATAGCTTCCGACCATCATAGGTCTTTTAGCTCTTTTCTTTATGATTATGTAGCCTATGGGCCTTTTCTTTGGAGGTTTGGCTTAAATCCCCCTCCAGTTACTTTCATTTTAGATCCTATTAATTTAATTTAATTTAAGGCTTTGCCTTTCAAATAAAAAAAAGAAAAAAAGAAAGAACAAGTTCGAACCGGCCTTTCCTTTGATAGTCGACAAGCTTGACTTATAGCGAATTCCATAGAATTGGGCCGGCCGCCTGGAATCAAAATTCGAACCCGTTGAAGATCCTTGTGGCTCCGGATTCCTCCAATCCAGCCGATTCCGAATCGACCAATTCCGGGATCTTTTGCAGCGAAGGCCTGTCATCGAATTCTTCAAACCTGGGGCATGTCGATCCTGAATGAAACTAAACATCATTGATCCTACTATCAATCAATCCGTCATACAAAGGCCTAACTCCGGCTCTCTCTACGGGTGGAAGGAGGGGCAACAGCCTTGTCAAGGCGCGGGCCAAGCCCACTCAAAGTGAAGCGATTTATACCGAGCAAGAACCTGCACTAGAATAGGAAAAGCCAGACATTCCTTCTTTTCAGAATTCCAGTCCTGCGGGCCTGCCCGAACTGTCAGTGATTCAAACAAAGACGCGGGTGCGAGTCTTCCTCGGTTGAAGTCAAAAAAGTCCTCCTCCTTTATCTTATTCCTACCATCCGGGGCGAAAGGATGAGACGGAATAGCGTGTCATTTCGGAACCGTTCATAAGCTTTCCCTTGACTAATATAAAAGTAAAGGCAGCTATCTGGAGAATTTTGGGCCGAAGGCATCACAAGATCGAGAGGAGCCATCTTGATTCGGACTAGAGGAGGAAGGAACCTGAGCCCATAGGTGTAGGAATCAATCCACTGTCTCGTTGCCAATTAGAGTAGAGCCAAAGGCAGCTATCGCGATGAATTGTTACAATGTGTGCCTCCTTCTGGGGAAGCGCGCATGCAGGTGCAGGAAGGAAGCTTCTGCACAGCAGACAATGAATCTATGGGTCCCATGCCTTGTTAGACGACCCGTGCCTTCATCCAAACAGGTGCCTCCTAGGCGGAGAGGAGGGCTTAGGATCGCCTTTACCAGGGGGATGAGGATGAGACAGAGTTGACTCCCGCGGCCTCTCGGTAGAAGAGGGAGAAAGCCCAGTCTTCTATCTCAGTCTCAACAGAAGGTAAGAGGAAGGGCCATTCCCTCTTTCCTTCGGGAAGGGCTGAAAAGCGCCTTCATCATGTCAAGCTTCAGGCAACCGATTGGCTCCAAGGGACTTTAGAAGAAGAGCAATGAGCGTAGTGTTGAACTCTTTCAGTAAGCACCCCTTCCGAAATAGAAATCCATCCTTGATTGCCATCGATATTTCCTCCCCAACTAGCCCCTTATTAATATAAAATGAAAGAAGAAGTTCGGGAAACCGTCAGGCCCCACTCAAACTAGCTGCCCTGCCACCTTAGAATTATAAAGAAGCATTTCTTAAAAAAAAAGAAAGAAGCCCGAATGCTCAAGCTCAATATCATATGGGTTGTGTTCTACCAACGAGCAGCCAGGAGCCTAAAGAAAGCACTGAGAAAGAGATAAGTGTTCCGTATAGGTTCGTATATATATATACTGTGGCGCTATATGATCTTTAGCTATAGGTCTCGTGTGCTTGCTATAGAAAGTACATATACGAGTCACGAGTAAGAGGAAGTGGTAACGGTCGATGGATGTTCATATTTGAGTATTTGCTGACGGAATGCCTCACATCAAGGTGACAGGATTCGAACCTATGGCCCTCTGTACCCAAAACAGATGCGCTGACCAGACTGCGCTACACCTCGTCTCACCACCCCGGAGCATATAGATCCACCCGATCGATGAACACTCAAACCGAACTCACCCATCCTTTTGGGCACAGGGACGCGAGAACCTAAGAAACAGCTTTTTTTTCGAAATCTGCCTCCAGCAAGATAGGGCGACGCAAAAAAGCCGTATAGTGCAGGAGCGCTCACATTTTTTGGCTTACTCTTGCACTTGAATTTCAAAATCCGGCTCGCTCCCGGCCTTTGGACCCTTGGCCCGCTTAGAAGTGGATTCGAACCACTGACACAAGGATTTTCAGTCCTTTGCTCTAACCAGCTGAGCTACCTGAACCACTTTCCTAAAATATGTTTTATTCATCGAATAGCGCCCTACCTTACCACTTGACTAGTAAAAAGCCCTTGTACTAAAAAAAATAGAATATATAGGCCTTTTTCGCTTCTTCGTCAAGCTTTCGAGCAGCTCTTTCAACTGCCGCCTAATCCCCCAACATGCTCAAGAACCGAGAGCCGTCCAGTCCCTGGACAGCCGGAGGGAGCTTGCTTATAGAAAGAAGATAGGCCGATCAAACAAAGAGAACGCGCAAAGGTCTCTCCGCTCCTAGTCACTAAGTAGTGCTATTCTGGGGGGCTGGACTCCACCAAGAGGTTCTTTCTCTCACGTCATTTCGCCCGCCCGTTTCACTTCTGTTCCGGAGGAAATGGGATTTGAACCCATGATACAATCTTCTTGTATGTCGATTTAGCAAACCAATGCCTTAAGCCACTCAGCCATACCTCCAAGTTGTTGATCGGAATGGAATTTGATGTGCCGGGTTTGGTTGGTTGCCCGAAGGGCTATCTGATCCGATCAACTGCGTAAGCCGTAGCGCGCTAGCGCGCGTACTATTCCGGGGACTCTATCCAGATCTATGGATCTCCCCAGCATCCAAGCGAGACTCCATCAAAATCTGCCACTCGTTGGGCGACGCCTTCTTTTCTACGAACACCCCACCACTGAATGATGAACTTTGCCAGTTTTCGCCTCCGACCCGACCAGGAGAGAACACAGGGTCAAGCCAAGCCCTTACCCGCCTGAATGGAATTCATATCTCCTTCGTCTGGTCGAGAAGGGAGAAAGCCCGTGGAATTGGACTGTGACTCTTCTATTACATTATGGAGAAGTCCATTCTCGTCATGGTCGATCCACGTCCTACCGTAGTGCCCGGAGAACCAGGCTTGCTTAGCTTACAAAGCTAGCTTACTAACGCGAATCATTTTTTATTGATTGCACGAGCTAGCCAGCAAGCCAGCAAAGCCCCCGACGCTTAATCGCTTCATTTAGGCACCTACTGACACTAAAGCCGTTCCACTCGTGCTTCTCTAACGAGAATCACTTCGTTCCACTCTCCCAACAGGCCAGCAAGCCATTCCTAGCGGCTTAGCCCTTGTTAAAGGCTAAAGAGCGTACTGAACACTCACCCTTTCTCGCCAGCAAGCTAAGCTCCTAGTCCTCTTAGCCGGCTTACCTTTAACCTAACTCTCTAGTTTATGGCCTAAAAACACGGGAAAACACGACTTTTTGATCAAAAAACAGAAGGCCATTTAAACTTTTCTTGTGTTCTTGAGTACACGTTAGGATATTACTTCAGGGGCTATCCAAGCCATTGAGGAGCCTGCTCAAGCTGCTGAGGATGATGAATGATCCTAGAGGCTCTTCTTCCGTATGAGATCTTATAACCGGGAAGCGTAGGTAGAACTTGTGGAAGGAAGACACTGGCGAGTAGACCTGTGAGAGCCCCCCATCAAAGGTCGATATCTTACCTTTAAAAGCGGGTATAAGAATTGGAAGTCGGGATATCCCAATCTTCCAGCTCTCAAGCAGTTCAGAAGATTCATCCCTCATTCAATCCCCTTTGCTCCTGCTTTCATCTACCCCTATGCTTCTGCTTTCTTCGTCTATGCCTATGCCTCCAGGGATGGATCCAATTTCCTGTCCTTTTTTGGAATCGTTGATACATATGTTATGTTACGATGGCTTCGGATGAGAGAGGGTGGTCGTAGATCATAGTTCTGTAGCGAAGCTAGGCTGTTGAGTTTGAGCTATGAGTTCTGACCTGAGCTAGTCTTTCAGATTAGGCAGGGAACATGAGTTAAACAAAAATGGAAATCCGTAATCTAACCGGCCTTTTCAGGACAGTTCCTCACTACCGAAATTCCCTTACAGTTCTAGAAGGTAAGAGAAGCTAGGGCTTTTGAGTTCCAGTAATCAAGCCAAACTGGAGTTCTGGAGAGAAGGCAGTGAACGGAGTTGGCGGTTCGAGTTCTTGGCAGGACGGATGGGACCCAGAGTTAACAAGTAGCTTGGCTCAACCTTCGCTTTCCTTTGACAAGGCAGCTAAGGCTCCAGCTTCGCTTTCTACTTCGCTGCCTTTCTCTAACGAGACAAGTAAAGTACCTTAATTCACTTACAGCAAGATAAGGTATTTCAAGCGGGTGAAAGTATAGAGCTACTAACCAGAGTCAGAAAAGTTGGTTGGCATTCAAGCAAGAGAGAAAGAAGTCCCGATCAGGCTACAAGTGGGACTAGAAGCGAGGGCCGCTATTCCGGTCAGCTTGTTAGAAAGGGAACTAGCACCCTAAAGACAGCTACTCTCGCTTTCTAACAGTAAACTAAACTGCCTTCCGGTCGCCTCACCAACGCCTTCTCTCCCTATCGGTCGAACTTTTCCATCCTCTCCCGTTGGGAAAGGGGATCGATTACCTTTCTTAGCTAGGAGAAAGTCACTGTCATCGCTCTCTCCTTGAATCGCTCGGAAATCGTACCTAGCCTCTCGTCCATAACCTAGCCCGAAGCTCTCAAGCGACTGATTTCACACAAGTAGTAGGACCTTCTTTTATAGTGGAGTTAGAATAGGCTCTAGAATAGTCGAATTAATGGTCAGTCTCGCTCTCCACCCTGCTGCTAGATGGGATAGGGCTTTTCACATGCTTGAGATAAGACAGATCTTTTTTAGGCATTAAATAGGCCGAGAGAAAAGTCTCATTTTTACATAGATGAGCAGCAACTTTAGAAATGAATGCTCAAGTCTGTCACTTAGAAGATAGGATGGTATCGACCCGGACAAGGGGGCAAGATCCGCTGGCTTAGGGCCCCTTTAGTAGGGAGCAGAATCGGTAGGTTCCTTTCCGCCCATCGATTCAATAAGATCAGTTCAATCAGTAAAGGTCGAATTGAAATCTATTATTATCATAGACAAGACAGGGGAAGATGCCCCCAATAGAAGGCAATTTTTTAATGTACCAGAGAATAGGCAGGTTTAGAGTTAGAGGAATATCAAGAATTGGAATATCAGTCAGAAATTGAATAAGAGAAGCAAAGACGGGTTATAGTATAGTAGAATCAGTAATCATCTAGCGGGGACGGTTTCACTTATAGGTCAAGGGTCTCGCCCATCTCTATTCGCCTATCCTCTTCCTAGATCGAAGCTTTCCTTGGCTTCGAAGCCTATCTCCACCATGACCTCTTTCTCCTAGCTCTAGCTGTCGAAATAAACCGCCTCTCCCTCTGTCCTAGTCAATTCATTCTTTCTTGGCCTCTTCGTCAGTAGGGGTCTGGAATCTCACCCTCAAACCTTTCCTTTAAGATAAGAAAAGCGTATCGCCCTTTCCTCTATCAACTACCATCGGAAACGCGGAAAGAGCCTATCTCTTACTCTTAAATCCAGTAAAGCTTAAGAGAGGTACTGAAAAGACTAAGTGACCCGAGAAGCCCACCCTTTAGGTCCCTTTTCATAGACGAGAGAATGAGGATCGATTTAGTGCTGAAAGCCTTAAAAGCATCAATACGATTTCAGCTTGCCCCTATACTCTATGAGATAGAAACTTTTGCCATTGAAGGGTCCTCATAGAAGGAAATAGTGAAAGTCTCATTTTGACACTAGCGAGATACCTACTTTCTAATGGATCTCTCAGTCTACGAAGGAAAAAGTGAGAACGTTAAAATGCCTTTCTAATAGAAAGTTTCTACATGCTATCTGGAGCTATAGGTAGAGGAATTTGATCGATTGGCTTTCAAGCTGAACTATGTAATTAAGAAGTGTAATGCCAAACTGATTAGCTAAGAGAAGCCCTGGAGTAAGGCTTTAGCCTCAGCCTCCATATTATTGCCCTGACCAAAGTTGCATGAGAATGCTAAAACAATGAAACCTGCTGAGTCTCTAATGCAGCCACCTACTGCACTATTTAAGTCAATAGCAGAACCATCCACATTTAGTTTAAGGCCTGTAATATGAGGAATCCATTTGAGCCATTTCCCTCTTTTGGGAATGGCGGGCAGAATGATTATCAAGGCTTGAATGCATGTCTGATCATGAAGACTGAGAGAGTAAGAAGCCTTAAGAGATCTGAGCACCACTTCAAAACACTTAGGATCATTTTGCTTTTTCTTTGAAGGATCTTCACACAGGGAAAGAGCTCCTAAGTGCTAAGTCCGACAGTGCTCTCCACCCTGGATAAAGGTCTATGAGGTGTGGGATGTCTTCCCTTCCTGAGTTAGTGCCAAAAGAATAGTAAGCAATGATCATGTTGCCAGCATGCTATGCGACTAGTCGATTATCTTACTAAGCTAAGAACTGGATCTCCATCCAAGAAAGTCAATAGATATTTTTTATGGCTTTCAGTGCCCCTAGCACGAGATCATCGAACTGCACTTTAATTAAGAGGTTCACTTCACTGCTGGTATGCTTTAGGACTCTTCACTGAATGACGACTGACTAGCGGATTCAGGGAACGAAGATGGCCCTCTACCTACATCTATACTGGACTCCTGACTGTTAAGAAACTTTTGCTTTTTGCCAAGGGAGAAAGGCTTCACTCAAGGTGATAAGTGGAAATGCTAACCGAACACGTCCAAAAAGTCTCGTAACGAGGCTAAAGCCAGTTGCCGGTCGAATGAAATCAGATACATGTAAAGAAAGAAATTCTATGTCCCGACCCGAATAGAAGAGGGCGAATTTCCGCTTCAAACAGGGAAGTCGACTCTGGTCTGACTTATTTCTGAATTTCTTTCGTCATAGACTTCTGTCAAAAGTGAAGGGGATAGATTAGATTCTTGAAACTTCCACCGGGTGGTTCCCAAAGAACGTAAAGCTTTAGCGAGACGAAAGCTAGAGACTTGATACTGAAATACTGAATTCTCCGAATCGGGGTGATAAACATAAGTTCGTCTTCCGGACCGGCCCAGAAGAATGTCGGGCTTTGTTTGGTAGGGCTTTCTTTCCATCTCCTTTTATTCTTTCCTTTCTTTCGGATAAACCAAAAGCTCTGGTGGAGCTATTTGTAGACTGAAAATTGCTTAGATAAATAGCGTTGATAGAAGCTTAAGGCGGGTTATTTGCCAAATCAACAAGATTGTGTATCATGGTGATCTCACTGAAAGAGAGGCATGCTGTCGATAAAGTCATAAAAAACGATTCGGGATAGATTCTTTTCACCGAAATTCCCCCTTTTCCGGCTTCGATTAGCAAGAACAAAACAAACTCAATACGGGGATTGTATTCGAAAGAATTGATTTAGAACGGGGTGGGGCGCCAGGAAGCCCCGCTTAGCTTGTATGATACTACCATTGTTCACCCAGAATTCCCTTTGTTCCACCATGTGGTTTGCTTTCCCTGCCTGCCATGCCTGCCCTCTTTCAGTCCACGTGGTACTCGTATTAGCTAAGTGAATTCTAGCTTTGACTTTGAAAGCTGGCAACGGGTCCTGTTAAGCGCTTCGCCTCGTTCCCTCCTAACACAAACTGCTCTGTGTAGCAACCGCAACAGCGCAAGCGAAAGTGTCTCACGCCTCCCTTTCTATCGTGGTACCGAGAGGGACGGTCTTGACTTTCTTGATTTGGAAGATCGCCACACCTATTCCTTCTACTCCGTAAATAGTCTCAAGCAGCTCGCCACGCATGCATACATGATTGAAAGGACTTATATGCCCATTTCTATGTAGCCACAAGGCCCGTTCAACATACCTGAGGAGAGACGTAGAAGCAGGTTGGGGAGAGGCTTCGCTGGACAAGCGGAACTTGAACGAAATTGTATAGTTAGTCGATACAGCTCGATCCGTTCTTCAGTTATTCCTTAACATAAATCATTATTTCGTGTGTTGTCGGCTCTAAAGCAAGGGCGGACAGGTATTGGAAATGAGTTAGCCTCTTTGACTATCCTTTTTTGTTGAATTGCTTTCGACCATTGACAGGAAGAAACAACGGCTTCACTTCACATTTGTCTCTTTGCTGAATTGCTATCGACTAAACGGAAGCCCCTTGTTAGGACGAAGATCTTTGCTCAAGAGGAAAAACTTCATTATACGAAATAAGATAACTAACTGGCAGCTGTCCGAAGGCAAGTAGTTAAGAACAAAAGCTCGAGCATACAGCGGAAAGCATACGCATTTGGGCAAAAGGAAGCATTCTCCGCTGGCACAAGAATAGCAAACTAAAAGCCCATCAAACTATGAATTGAAAGGATCATATAGCGTAAAGCATCCTTGGAAGCCGATCCTGTCCCGTCGACGTCAGTCACTATATGAAATCAATACGGAAAGCCATCAGATACATGTCAGTAGTTCATAGAATGGACTTTAGTATCTGGTATAGACCCGATATGATATATATTACCATCGGTTGTCCCTGATCTGCAAGTGATATCTGCAGACCAGTACAACGCTTGACTGATCATCGAGTACCCCACCGGGCAAGAGCCCCCTTTATCGATCGAACCGGGCTGCTGCTATCACAAATCTCTATTCGTGCTCGAGAGCATGTAGTTGGAAGAGGAACTGGTTGGCGAGCGTAAAGCGCGAGATGTCCTTTCATAGCGGAAACTCTCAAACAGAAGAGAAGGGCACAAGAACCTTCTAAATCATCATTTTTTCATAGAATGTCGTAGAGAAAGCAAGGACTTTATTCCCTGGCGATAGCATAACAAGCTGGGTCCGGTGACAACATTGGTATTTGGTGGTTGGTTCCAGGGAGCTAGTCGGTTCCTGGCATCCGATTACGAGCTTTATTGATCGGTCTCACTTGCCATCTTCGGCATTGGACTTTGCTTATCTACGATGAAACTTTCTATGCTCGTACCTACCACTTGTTCCTAAATCTTCGCTTGGAGTAAAGATTATCACTAAAGCCTACCTTGAGTAAAGGAGGAATTTTTTGCTACCGCTAAGAGGATTTAGTTTAGGAAGGCCTCTAAATGATGAAATTGTTGTAGAAAGCAAAAAACTATCCAACCTTGAGGAAAAGCGGCGTTCCAGCCTAGCAGAAAAGGGGTTGATGCACCTCCATCCAATTTCAGTGAAATCTACTCTAGTTATAGGGCGGGCAACAAGAGAAATGCTTCCTCTTGATTTGGAACTACTTTCTCTAATGCGGAGGACCAGTAGCTATCAGATATCATGCCCTCATCAACGAGTAGAGTATGACTGACCAAGGGGAACACCCCCAAGCCTAAATTGAAGTAATGTACACCTGCCGATGCCTTTTAGTATTATGACGGTGCAGAAGCAAAAAGCACAAATCAACCTTTCCATATCTATTAGATCTATTAGGACATTACCTTCAAGAAAGAATTAGCTGCCTGGACAGGGAGTAAAACGTGTTCTGAATGGCCCAGAAGGGCTTGGCTTGTTTGTTAAAGGGGGTCCCTGTTCTTCTCTTCCCCGCAAAAAGCTACTAAAAAAGCCATAAATCCCATGGTGGGCGTGACTAGTCAAAAAGGAGAGCTTCAAAGGACTTGCCTGCGCGGTATTGGGATGTGACGGTGGGACTCACCTCGTCGGTATGATTGTCTTTTATGTTCTGATTACCGCAAGAAGCTGAAAACTTACTGGTAAGGACATGCGAAATTTCTTATTTTATATAAGTCTAATTGCTTTACCCGAATGAACCCTTCTTCTAAAGAAAAATAGTGACTTCAGCCCTTCTCTTCTGAGACAATGGCAGATAGAATTATTGTATGAAAGACACAAATGTTTAAGAAGCGCTCTTCTTTCTCCCTCTTCGAAAGTATCCGCGTGACTGCCACCCCAAAAGAAGCGACGGACAAAGGTCAATGCTGTGAATGCCAAGTGGAGTGAATCGGTCCCTAAAGATGCTTGTCTCGCTGGGATGGGACTCACTCAAAAAGTGATTGCTAAAATAAAGTCATAGCCTATAGCTTGAATGACAGCACCAACTTCCTATCCTTGACTTCTCCTAGTAGCGGTATGGTATAGTAGAGTGCGTGCTCTCCCTCTCGTATAGTGACATTGAGAACAGAAGAAAGGCAGAAAGCTTGTCTTTACTGATGTTAGAAGCTCTGAAAACAATCCCTGTTTGGGTGAACAAAACAAAAGTCCCCATCTCTCTTTTGACAGAGGAGGGACTTAGTTATGTAGCTAGTGGGGTGGGTAAGCCATTGTATGCTGACCAAGCAACTGAAGAAATGGGTATGATCAACTTTTCTAGGGTGTGCATAGAAATTGAAACTGAGGCAGCCTGTCCTCAAGTGTTGGAAGTGTTCACAGATGATAAGAACTTTGTGGAGGTGGAAGTGGAATACCAAAACAAGCCCCAATCTTGCTCTATCTGCAAAATATTTGGCCATAACATGTATAAATGCCCTAAGTCTAACTTACAATGGGTGTCCAGAGGAAAAAACCCCAGGGGCAGAACCCTCTAGTATGCCTTCCATGGAACATAAGAGTGTGGAAAATGAAGAGTGATTGTGATCCCCTAGTCTAAGCCAAGAGATTCTAGGCTTGCATGCACCGCTGGCCACTCCGTAGATAGTGCACACAGAGCCTTCGGCTACTCGAAAATGTCACCGCACGGAAGCGATATCTTTCACCCCACTTCTCGTTATCTTGTCCAAACCAAATGATTGCCTCACCTATTTATACACCTCCACCTCCTCAATGGACGGTTAGGATCATCTCGATCTAACGGCTACAATTGTGTATCTAGAGTGTTCTATACAAATATCTAGAAATTTACAAGGCTCCAAACTCTTATAGAGAATTATATACAAGTATAGATCAAACTAGAAAAGTATGGAACAATCTAGAATGGATGCCATGCAGACGTCCAATAAGCGCTGGGTGTCCAGTAAGCGCCTGCGTGGCAAAGCCTCCTTTTAGCAATCCGGGACATTCTGCTCTACTTGCCTCACTCCTCTGTGAGATTTAAAGAAAGCATTCAGCTCACCTTGCACACTAACAGAATACCAACAATTGCTGATGCAAGAAAAAAGAATCTGACACCAGGAATCAGAGAAAGCAAACTTCTTAAGAACAGCCATGAGAAAAGACCAGTCTAGTCTGTCATAGGCTTTCTGCATATCAATCTTCATCATAACCCCCATAGGTCTTTTTTTTGATATCAGCAAGAAGTTCATGAGCCGGGCAAATGCTCTCATGAATAGATCTGCCTTGCACAAAGCCTGCCTGCTCCAAAGATATAATAGAAGGAAGAACCACACTGAGCCTGTCATTAAGAATCTTGGAAAGAATTTTTTAAGAAAAAGGAGTCAAGCTAATAGGCCTCATATCAGAGAAGGAATTAGGGGATGAAACTTTAGGAATAAGCACCAAAGTAGTTGCAGTGTAAGCAGTAGGGAGGGGGGCACCCCTGAATAAATCCTGAATGGCAGCAATGACATCATCCTGGATAATAGACCAACAAGACTGAAAAAATGACCAGTGAATCCATCTGGACCAGGGGCTGAGTCAGGATCAAGGCCAAAGACAGCACTATGAATCTCAGATTCAGTAGGAATAGCACATAACGTGATGTTGTCTTATTCAGTGATGAGGCAAGGGATACAATTTCGAAGGGCACTCTGGTTGTCACAAGCTACTGAAGTAAAGATGTTAGAGTAATAAGCTACACTTCCCCTATATCCTTCCTATCAGTAATAAAAGAACCATCTTGGGGCTGGAGCTTGAAGTTAACTTGTTTGGGGTACCCTTCTTTGATTGAAGCATGGAAGTAGGCTGAGTTTCTGTCACCGCAACCACTTCATTCTAGATTGGTCTCTTAGGATACTTTCTTCCCTATTAAGATTGAGAGCCAGCTCTTTGTGAGCATCTATCAGAGATTGATTGGTAGCAGCAGACCACTGAGACTGAAGGGCAGCCCCCAATCTAGTAATATCATCTTCTGATTTATGAATAGCTTTCTTAATGTCACCAAAGACCTCCCAGTTCCAGGACTTCATTTAATAAGGCCCCTTCTCAGATCTCATAATTTTTCATTTTTTTTTTTTGAATCTAATAGAGGGGTTGCAGCCAAGTTAATGCTCCAAGTGGAGGAGACAAAAGAGACAAAATCATTATGAGAAGCCCACATCTTCAGAAATCTAAAATTGTACCTGTAGGAGGATCATGAACCTTGAGAAGCAAGGGACAGTGTCTAGTAAGGTTAAATTTAGGGAAGGAAGATTATAAAGAGCAGCAGCATTGAGGATAAATCTATCCAGCCCATATACGAGGAGATCTCTGATGGTCATTACACCATGTGAATATGTTCCCTTCAAAGCCTGCATCAGGATAAGCCAGCCAATTGTTGAAAGCCAACAAATTCAGTGACAGCCCAAAAGTAAATAGCACCTCCACCAGCCTTCTCATGAGAGTCAGCAACAACCTGTTGATAGTCCTGCTGGGAAGACTTTTTTGGAGAGGTTGGGGCAGATGAAGGCCTAGGGGGCATAGAAGCAGTATGAGCTTGAAGAGGGGCATGGTACTCAGCACTGGCACCAAACTTCCTAGGATCCAGACTAGGAATGGACTCAGGGATGATGACAGCAGGAAAAGCCTTAGTAAAAAAAAGCCAATGATTTCAAGGGAAGATTCATCTGTATTGGAGATTTGGTGGTCTCACCAGCAGCATTGTGAGGAGACACATTTCAGTCAGGAGCATTATGAGGAGTACAATACAAATCATTCTGTTCAATAGTTGCAGTTGTAACAAGACCAGATTTAGATGTCACAGGTTCAGGCAATTGATTTGTGGGTTCTTCAAACTCCACAACCTTTTTCTCTTTGTTACGAGAGCGCTGACGCCATGTAGTTTGAGGAGGTTTGTCTTGAGCCTTTGGAGGATTAAGAGAGGTGGAGGTGGCTTGTTTGAGGGGCAACTTTGGGGCTACCGCCGTAGATGCAGGAGGAAGACGAGGGGTTTTCTTGGCTAAAGCCTTCCTACACTCCGTTGGTGAATGTCCTTGAAGATTACAATGATGGCAGAAGGCTAACTTGCCTTCAAAAACCATCTTCTGATAGAAGCCTTCGTCCTTCCCAGTGCCAATCCAAACCTTCGAAGGAAGAGGCTGGGAGATATCAACCTCCATGCACACAAGTGCATACATAGGATGAGTAAGCTCTAGGGTACGCTGGTCAGCCCTGAGAAAGCGACCAAAAGTTCCTACTATTTCACGCAAAAGAGGTGTATGGAAAAAGGGAAGAGGGAGGTATGGAAACCTCACCCATGCAGCTGTGATAGGATATTCATATTTAGGGTTGAAGTTCGGAGACCATCTAAACAATCGAAACAGGGAGTTCTCTATCATATTAGAGTCTCGAGACCAAGCACGAACGAGATCCTCTTGGGAAGCTAAATATATCATAACATGCCTTGGATCTAGAAGCCTTACTGTTGCAGGCGCAGAGAGACCCCAGGATGCATTTATATGGTCACGAATGGCAGTCACAGAAGGGCCGTCCATTCGATAACTTTGCAATGAGGGTTGTATTGAAACTGGCGGAAGCTTTAGAGATTTCAATGGGAGAGAAGGCAACGGCTGGAGCACCATTGAAAGTAGAGGGTTGTTTAGGAGCAGAATATCAGGCAAGATTGGTTTGACAGGAGCCTTGGTGACAGCAGGGGAAGAAGAGGAAGTACCAGCAAGAATAGAAGCAAAGGATGGCTTAGGAGCAGGAGGGTCTCCCGGAGCAGATGGGGGGGCAGCCAAGGCTGCCATGCCCGGCGAGCAGGCCAAACCCTAGCAAGGATAGCCTAGCCGGGAAAGCCTAGAGAGAGAGATAAAATGGATCGGGGTGACATAACCGGGATTCACCTCTATATTAGGTAGCCTCCTCACTAAATACAAGTAAGAGCTAGCTTGCATTGAAAATGAGTGGCCCTCCAAAGGAATGGAATCGTTTTCAGCTCCTTACTTACCTACCCTTAATTAATTAAAGAAAAAGAGTCCAAATTCCAATGATTACACAGCAGGTTGGGTTAGGTCGCTCCGCTGCTCTGCTCGCTCCGACGATTCTACATACCGGCTGGAAAGAGAGAGAGCAATGTGATTGGCTCTATAATGGAAATGCTCTGTCGTAGAGCTTCGCTAGCAGTGTCGAGCTTTGCTCGCGATTCGACTGGAACTAAGGACCTGAATGGAATTTCAGAGCTCTCACGCTGCTATCTAAAGAATGAAGAAAGCGCTACTGAACGAGAGCGAGTGAAGTGAGTAAGCCCCTTTAGAGATAGGGGCGAGCCAAAGATAAGTTGTAGCAACGAGCTACTAAGGAGTGACTGTGTTGAAGCTTCAAACGTAGAGCTCGCGACGACTTCGAGCGAACTCCACGAGTGTGCCGAAAAAGACTAAAAAGAATCTGTGATAAGTAAGCGCCTGCGTTCAGTAAATCGCAATTCTTTTTGTGTTGTGTGTCGGGCAGCGCGCGTTAAGATTCGCCGCTGTCCGGGCGAGGTATAATATAAATGCAAAAAAAGTGAGAGTTCCCCGCCATCACCTCGCCTAGATTTGGGGGCTTCATACCCTAAGCAGAGGCAAGTTCCAGCCGAGGTAGGAGATCCATCATATCTATACGAACAAAGCAGCACAGGTAGCAGTGGTTGCCTGTACGTTTATAGGGGACTCTACTTTCCCCTTTTTCACTATCTCGCCCAGCATATCTGCCGGGAGCAAGAGCATATCCAAGTCCCATATTCAGTTGAATCAGATCTAGCAGCGCTCACTACTGAGGCGAAAGAAAGGAGCAAGATACGGCCAAAAAGCCGGAAATTCTCGCGCAGGAACAAGCGTAGGCCTGTAGCGCGCCCTTCAACCAGGAAGAAGTGCTTTTCTTGGCGAAGCGAGGAAGCACAGTTGCGCGCCTCTCCATAGCCCCTCTATACTCTAGAGGCTATTAGTACCAAGCTGGAAGCTTGCTGTGTAATTTCATAAAGAAAGGTGTGTGAACCTCAGCGAGTCCGGGTTTCATTTCAAACTAGCCTCCTGGACTGAACCTACCTTCTTAATAGGTTATAACTATCAAGAAAGTAGGAATGGCAGAGAAAGAGATGCACTTTCTTGAGTTACAGACAAGGAACTCCATTCTGTTGACTCTACCAGATAGAATAGAACCCGTATTTTTTCATAGTCTAGTCAAAAGAAGAGTTTGATCCTGGCTCAGAAGGAACGCTAGCTATATGCTTAACACATGCAAGTCGAACGTTGTTTTCGGGGAGCTGGGCAGAAGGAAAAGAGGCTCCTAGGGTTTACGAGAATCGTATATAAGATCTCGTCTAAAGGCAGGGGTGAGCTTTCTCACTATACAATGTAAAAAAAGGACCAACGACGATGAAGGAGGAGTAGGAGCTAGCTTTAATTGAAGTAGGGGCGGAATCGAAGCGAAGAAATTCTGAGTTCATGCCACGACGATCTATATGGAAGGGAAGTTTTGTTGATGCATTCCTGTTGAGAATGAAGAAGAAGAGAGATCTTCTTTTGAACAGGAAAATTGGGTCACGTAGATCTTCTTCTATTTTGCCGGAATTCGTTGATTGCTCCGTACGAATTTACAATGGAAAAACTCCTGTTCGTTGTAAGATCACTGAAGGAGGTCATAAATTTGGAGAGTTTTCTTCTACACGGAAACGAAGATCTTCGAGAACTAATATTGGACCGGGAAGAAAAAAGGGAAAAAAGTAAAGTCTAAGCGCATATGGCACGAAAAGGAAATCCGATTTCGGTAAGACTTGATCTGAATCGTAGTTCAGATTCAAGTCGGTTCAGTGAGGGCGACCGCGAAAGTCACCGAAGGGGTCAGTCTTTTCCTTCACCCCAGATTCAAAAAAAAAAGGCGGGGAAGGGCGTTGCAGATGTCCGGGACGGACACGACTTCTTCTAACGCTAGAAGACCACTGGAAGACACCCGGGACCAGAGCATGTCGTGAAAGAAGCACACTGGGCGGGCGTGCTTCGACCGTGTCTCCGGGGCACAGTTGAATGTAGATATCATGAACGCGAGGTGCAGGATACCAGGCCGAGAAAGCCGGGCAACCACTCCCCTATGTGCCAATCGCTAGTGCAGCCAGGGCCCCGGCGCCCAGCTCCGCTGGAGAGGCCTCGCCTGATCTGAGAAGTGCTAATTCGGTTCGGATAGACTTCATTCAAGAACGCCGCCGCCCCTGGAATCAATAAGAAAACAAGTGCTAAGTTTCAGATCAGTGAATAAACCGAAACGAAAGAAGAGACCTTTCTCGCTCGGCGCCTAAAGCGCACTATGCTCCGCTTCAACAAATGAGAGTTTTCGGTGGAACCGGTGAACCACGCGAGCCGGTTAAATGCGTGGGACAGAGGGCTCGTAGTACCTGCTACCGCAGCTATGCGGTGGAAGGGAAGGAGCCTAAATCGACCTTTTTTCTTTGAAAAAGAAAAAAAGCAGTACAAGGAGATTAGACTCTCGGATGAGACTAAGTAGCTACCGACCGTTCCGACGCGCCCTTGACCTATCTTGATTAAGACCGAAACCTATCTAATCGAAAGTGGGGTCTAGTTTAAGCTGTCAAACAAATGGCCTGGAAAGAATAACCACTAGTAGGGATATAGATGGAGTCTCGCTCAGTAAAGAGAGTTGTAGATTCGTAGAACAGGAGAAGAGCCTTGACTTTCTATTATATTAGTCCAGCACGCTAGCTGCAATCTTTCTAAAGCAAGAAGGGAAGGGAGAAAGTTGACTTTGAGAAAGAAAGGCCTTCTCTTCTATTTCGATTCTAATCTTAGGAAAGGTGCGTTATCGCTTTAATTTGATTTCTCGTTAGCTAGGCTTCAATAAGGACGTTTAGGCTTTACTAATAAGATAGAAAAGAAAGGGCTTTTTCATCAGGGTGCGAAGGTTTGGAACCTTATACAAAGAAAGAGCGTTTTCTTTCAAATGACAACTGCCTCTTCCTGCTGCGAGGGCCTTGCACGAAACCAAACCGCCCCCCCCCCGCCCGCTCAAGTACCAGTTGCTTCGCAGGTAGGCCCACTTAGGTTAGAGGGGCATTGTCCCTCAGTTCTTACCAACCCCCGGTGTGTAATCGACATGTTGTTAGCTTCAACTCGTTCGAATAAGAATCTGCAATTACCTCTGCTGTCAATTTCTTATTCATTCAGGGCGCTCGGCCGGTGCTCCTTTCTCAAACCAGAACAACTCTGAACGTTAGGGAAGATAAGGGAGGATCACCTGAGCGAACTGACCGAAGGGACTTGACTTATCCGAACCGAACGATAGCGGCTTAAAGCTAAGAGCAGCGTCGCTGCTTGATCGGCGGGGAGGAGCATCTCAAAGTATGGGGCAAAGGATCAAAGGCTTTTACTTTGTCACCCGGGATCCACCACAGGTTGGGTTTGAGAGCCGTGTGATGGGTGACTATCCAGCACGGTTCGGAGAGCACTTTTAGTCTGCGCTGGTGAATGGAAGCCCCCCTATCAAGCAAGAAAGAAGCGGCTCTTCCCACGGCGGAGTCCGCATTGACTCTATTTATTATTATGGTAAATCAGTGTATCAAGATGTCAATCTTAGATCTTATTTCGGTTCGATACGTCCACCTACTAGACTCACCTTTGGCTTTCGTCTCGGTAGGTGTATTATTCTACATTTTCCCAAAAGAACATTCATTCATTTCTTTCTTCCCCGTCGACCACGACGACAGAAACGACGCGAAAAATCCAGACCCGGAAAGGGGAAGGGCCAGTGGTGGGCATTTGGTAAAGTCGGGCCGATCGGGTGTCTTCATTCAAGCGACGGTACAGAAGAAGAACGAAACGAAGTGAGAGGCCGGGGGGCAGGGAAAAGAGTCGAGTCGATCAGGCTCGACGACCGGGAGAAGCAAAACGAAATCAGGATTTGGCCGAAAAAGAAGCAACGCTATGGATACCATGACCGATCACCATCGATAAAGAAGAATCTTTCTAAATCACTTCGGGTCAGCGGGGCCTTCAAGCATCCGAAATACGCCGGGCTTGTAAATGACATAGCCCTCCTAAATGACGACTCCTTCAGAAAAACGAAGTTATTCAAGTTCTTTTTCTCAAAGAAGTCAAAGAAGTCCCCCTCCGACAGCCCGACGAGTCATCCACTTAAAAGGACCCTCCCTGCGGTGCGCCCTTCCTTGAATTATTCGGTCATGCAATACTTATTGAAGACAAAGAACCAAATGCATTTCGACCCCGTCGTAGTTCTCAATCATTTCGTGGAACCGGGCGTGGTTGAACCATCTACCATGGGGGGAGCTAATGCACAGGGAAGAAGCTTAGATAAGAGAATACGTTTCGCTTTTTTTGTCGAAAGCTCGACCAGCGAGAAAAAGTTTTTGGCCGAAGACAAAAAGTTGACCCACTTCATTCGCTGGTCGAATCATCCTCGCTTCGCGGGAACAACAAAAACCACCATCTCGCTCTTTCCTTTCTTCGGTGCTACCTTTTTCTTTCCAAGGGACGGGGTTGGGGTGTATAATAACCTTTTTTTTGAGTATGCCCGGGAACAGCTCCTACGAAAATTCAGGAAAAAATGTTGGAACCTCATGGCTAAGGATAAGGTAATGGAATTGATAGAGAAATTCATAGACCTAGGTGGGATAGGAGAATTGATAAAGGGAATAGAGATGATGATAGAGATCATACTGAGAAACAGAAGAATTCCGTACGGGTACAACTTTTATTTGAACGAAGTGAAAAAAATGCGATCTTTGTTGTCTAATAGAACAAAGACTAATACCTTAATTGAGTCGGTCAAGATCAAATCTGTTTATCAAAGTGCTTCTCCGATTGCTCAAGATATCTCTTTTCAACCGAGGAACAAAACAAGATCATTTCGCTCCATTTTTAGTCAAATAGTGAAGGATATTCGATTAGTAATGAAAAAAGGGGTGGAGGGGATCCGTATATGTTGTTCAGGTCGATCAGAAGGTGCAGAAATAGCTAGAACTGAATGCGGAAAGTATGGAAAAACATCTAGTAATGTATTTAACCAGAAAATAGATTATGCTCCTGCGGAAGTATCTACTCGTTACGGAATCTCAGGTGTCAAAGTGTGGATTTCATATAGTAAAAAAGAAAGGGGACGTGCTATATCCGAAACGTACGAAATATAGTAAATATCGTAAAGGCAGATGTAGTAGGGGTTGCAAACCGGACGGTACACGACTTGGTTTTGGAAGATATGGCACTAAAAGTTGTAGAGCTGGTCGTCTTTCATATCGAGCCATTGAAGCAGCGCGTCGAGCTATAATTGGGCAATT